CCAACGAGTAACTAATAATCCTGTTATACAGGAAAAAGTCATTATCATCCCCTTTTCGGATGAATCATATAGTTTTACGATTTCATCGACTAAAAAAGTTATGAAATGAATTGTAATTACAATTGAAACAATCGAAAAAGAAATATGAGTTAATATATGCTCTAAAGTTGAAAATATCATAATTTTTTTTTAAGGAGTCCCATAATTATAAAAAGGAAATCGGAAATTGAATTCATTATAGGATCTATTTAGTTTTTTTAGGAGATGACATGCCGCCACTCGGACTCGAACCGAGATGCTCTAGCACTGCTTCCTAAGAGCAGCGTGTCTACCAATTTCACCATAGCGGCTTGTCTTGAATTCATAATACCCTATGAATAAGCAATCGTCTAGATTTAAGAATTAAATTGTTGCAATATTTTTTAGGAAAGATTCAAATTGATGAATAAAAATTCGTTCAAATAGGTATTTGAAGGTTCATTATTTGAATTTAGGGTCTTAGTTTTAGTGTGTATTTTAGACTCTCCTCGACTTGAACTCTTGGAAAATTAGATAGTCCAACTATGAATTAAAGGATAGAACCCCCCCCCAAAAAAAAAACATTTTTGTTTTGTTTTAATGAACTGTTTTTGATTTATTTGATTTCAAACATCGAAACCAAAAAATCCATTTTATCAATGAACAAAAAAATTTTGGATCAGTAAAAATTGACACATATTTATCCAAAAAAATTTGTTAAGTGTTTTTGAGTGGATTGATGGCAATAAATATATGGGAGTCTATATAGGAATTCATAGAAAATCCAAAAAGAAGAAAGTTGCTCAAAAAGGTTTAGAATTTTAATCAATTAGTTTCAATGATTTTGATTTTTTACTCGCCTTTCTATAGAGAAAACGTGGATCTAGAGAAAAAAGAAAACCTTATATTATTGCTTATATTATTGTAAGAAACAGGCTGATGGGGAAAATAATACTCCCCACCTTGGAAATGAGAAAATATACTAAAAAGACAATTACGTATCTTATGTTTTTTTGTCAAAAAAAAGGATTCTTTTTTTTTTTTTGAATTCAGTACGGTAAAGAGAAAAATCCTTATTCTAATTCTAAGAGCGAAACAAATTCCATTTCCTATTGATTAACTCAACAGGGAATGGAAAGCGGGAATTTTATTTTCGAAACGAAATGAGTCAATTTTTGAGTCAAGCCGATTCAGATTATTGTAAGATGTTATGTTTTATTACTTATTTTATTTGATTTGTTTGTTGCACAAAAAAACTTTTGGAATTCCCGGTAGAAATAGATTTCCCTAAGGAAAACGCTTTTAACGCTGCCCAATACCCCTTCCTTTTCCAAAAATTTTTACGAATACGCTTTTTTGATGCAGAAGTACGTTTTTTTGGAACTGCCATTTAAATAAAAATTAAGAGATTACTCATTGGTATAGCTGGATGTGAAAGACATCTATTGTTCAAAAGAAATTTGCGCTTTGCCAATTCATTATGTATTTCTTTTCTAGATAATATTTTTGATTCTAAAATCAAAAAGAATACATAAGATGCGTGAAAGATATGGGAAAATCGCATATTCTTTTTTTTTTAGTAACTTGTCAAATTCGCGAAAAATATGCCAAATTTAACTTGAATTTGAAAGTTCGAAGGAGACTAGTAATTAATCTGCTTTTTTCATATGATTTGACCAATTGTAACTTCTTGATTTGAATATTTGAAGTATTTAGCAGAAACTTCTAAAGAATAAGTATAAAAAGAAATAAAAATTCAAAAATTCTATTTCTATTTAAGTTATTAAGTTAGTGCATATCTTTATTTTTTTATTGACTCCTTTCAAAAAGAGGTAAGATCCGGTGAATCGGAAACAATTAATATTAATTAAGAATTAAAAAACTTTTTTTTATGGAACAGACATATCAATATGCGTGGATCATACCTTTCCTTCCACTTCCAGTTCCTATGTTAATAGGAGTGGGACTTCTTCTTTTTCCGACAGCAACAAAAAATCTCCGTCGTATGTGGGCTTTTTCGAGTATTTTATTGTTAAGTATAGTCATGATTTTTTCAACTAATCTGTCTATTCAGCAAATAAAAAGCAGTTCTATCTATCAATATGTATGGTCTTGGACCCTCGATAATGATTTTTCTTTAGAATTCGGCTACTTGATCGATCCACTTACTTCTATTATGTCAATGTTAATCACTACTGTTGGAATTATGGTTCTTATTTATAGTGATAATTATATGGCTCACGATCAAGGATACTTGAGATTTTTTGCTTATATGAGTTTTTTCAGTACTTCGATGTTGGGATTAGTTACTAGTTCGAATTTGATACAAATTTATATTTTTTGGGAATTGGTTGGAATGTGTTCCTATCTATTAATAGGGTTTTGGTTCACACGAACTCCTGCAGCAAATGCTTGTCAAAAAGCGTTTGTAACTAATCGTCTAGGGGATTTTGGTTTATTATTAGGAATTTTAGGTTTTTAT